GTCCTAGCTCGTCTGAGAGCTAAATTCGCCTCAATTGTTTGTCTTTTACCCCCAGCTCTACTCAAGTTAGCTTCAGCTATTTCAAGAGCTTGTTGAGCTTCTTGCGGATCAATGTCAGTACTCATCTCCGCATCATTTCCTAAAATGGTGATCTCATTATTACCTATTCTAGCGAAACCACCCATCAGAGCCACCGTTAACCATTGGCCATTGAGGCGTATTCTCAAAAGACCTATATCTACAGCCGTGGCAATAGGGGCATGGTTTGGTAATACGCCAATTTGACCACTGTTAGTAGATAAAATGATTTCTTTTACTTCCGAATCCCAAACAATTCGATTAGGAGTTAGTACACAAAGATTTAAGGTCATTTCCTCAATTTGCTCTCTACTTCTAAGTTCATAGCTTTCGTGGTAGCTTCATCGATGTTACCCACCAAATAAAAGGCCTGTTCGGGCAGGCCGTCTAATTCTCCGGAAAGGATGAGTTGAAACCCCCTAATTGTTTCTGCGAGACCAACGTATTTCCCTGGAGAACCGGTAAATACTTCTGCCACGAAGAAGGGTTGTGATAAGAAACGCTCAATTTTTCGCGCTCTTGCTACAGTTAAACGATCCTCTTCGGATAATTCGTCCAATCCAAGGATTGCTATAATGTCCTGAAGTTCTTTGTAACGTTGTGAAGTTTGCTTAACTTTTTGCGCAGTTTCATAATGTTCCTCGCCAACGATCCGAGGCTGTAACATAGTTGACGTTGAATCTAAAGGATCTACCGCTGGATAAATGCCTTTGGCAGCTAATCCTCTTGATAGTACGGTAGTAGCGTCTAAATGTGCAAATGTCGTGGCAGGAGCAGGGTCGGTCAAATCGTCCGCAGGTACATAAACTGCTTGGATCGAAGTTATAGATCCCTCTTTGGTAGAAGTAATTCTTTCTTGCAAAGAACCCATTTCTGTACTAAGGGTGGGTTGATAACCCACTGCGGAAGGCATTCTCCCCAATAAGGCAGATACTTCCGATCCTGCTTGGACGAAACGAAATATATTGTCGATGAATAGAAGCACGTCTTGTTCATTAACATCCCGGAAATATTCTGCCATGGTTAGGGCAGTCAAACCAACTCTCATACGAGCTCCCGGCGGTTCATTCATTTGACCATAGACTAGAGCTACTTTTGATTCTGCTATATTTTTTTCATTAATCACTCCGGATTCTTTCATTTCCATGTAGAGATCATTTCCTTCACGGGTACGCTCGCCTACTCCGCCAAATACAGATACACCCCCATGAGCTTTGGCAATGTTGTTGATCAATTCCATGATGAGTACTGTTTTACCCACCCCAGCTCCCCCAAATAGTCCTATTTTTCCCCCACGACGATAAGGAGCTAAAAGATCCACCACTTTAATCCCTGTTTCAAAGATTGATAATTTCGTATCTAATTGTATAAAGGCAGGCGCAGATCTATGAATAGGAAATGTTGTGCGAGTATCTACAGGACCTAAATTATCAACAGGCTCCCCCAGAACGTTGAAAATTCGTCCGAGAGTAACTTCACCAACCGGAACACTTAGAGGAGCTCCCGTGTCAATCACTTCCATTCCTCTCATCAGACCATCTGTAGCACTCATAGCTACAGCTCTAACTCGATTATTTCCTAATAATTGTTGTACCTCACAAGTCACATTAATTTGTTGGCCGGCAGTATCTCGACCTTTAACTACTAAAGCGTTATAAATATTAGGCATTTTTCCTGGGGGAAAAACGACATCCAATACTGGGCCAATAATTTGAGCGATACGTCCTAAGTTTTTTTCTTCAAGTGTGGAAACCGCAGGACCAGAAGTAGTAGGATTGATTTTCATAATCATAATAAAGTGAAATATGTCGAAAATTTTTTTTTTTTGAATAGTAAGTACCTAATCAAAAATAAAATGCCTGATAGGAAGTTGATCGGTTAATTTAATAACAAATAAATGGGAATTAGCACTGGATTTAGTTGGTACCGCCCAAAGGAATTCCATTCCATTGTTTATTTATTGAATGACTAAATTTTCAAGTTCAACCAATTTATTTTTTATATTAATATCAAGTAGATGAATAGGAATCTTGAGTAAGTGTAAGTGAAGTGTGTTTAGTATAGTATTATATAAAATACTGTCCATATTAGTATATTAGATTATCTATAGAATTCCAGCCCGAAGGCGATTTATGATTTATTATTTCGATCTCATTCATCATTGTTTTTTTTCATATACATTTCCGTCTATTCTTGTTTTACACTTTTTCGTGGACGAATTGTGCCTATTTTCAAATCTAGGATTTACATATACAACATATATCACTGTCAAGGTGAATTATTTACCTATATTTAATGTATTTAGATGAAAAATAAGAAAGGGATCAACTCAATTAGAAACTTACAAAACAAGGATTAGGTTGCGCCATATATATCAAAGAGTATAAAATAATGATGTATTTTGTGAATCAAATACATGGTC